TTGCAATTAAACTTGGCCCAATCTTTTAAAGGAAAAGATTGGGCCAAATAAAGAATGAGATCCTATTGCATACATTATGTATATATATTACAGACATTATGCGTATATAGTATAGCATATATAGATAAATACTTTATACAGATCTAGATCTAGATATACAAGATCTTAATTAAATACAAAATCTAAGACTAAATAACTCAAATTCTTCTATTGTTGGATCCATAATTAAGCCTATGGATCCTTGGGATTGGTGGATCTTTTTATATCCCGTAGTTTTGGGTCATGGATCGAGCCAAGGATCACAACCTCGTTTACCCATCCTCTATATTGTCCTTTTCCTTCCGTCTTGCAATAGAAATATTATACGTATACGAACGAAATTATACGAAAATAAATTCTTCATAGGAAAATAGTTATCTTTTCGATAAGAATTTGTACACGACATGGGAAAAACCTCTCTTTCTATTTCTAATTGAAGAAGGGGTTCCATCCTATATAGTGAAGCGATACCCCATATTCCTACAAAAGATAATTCTTTCAATACTCACTACGAATTTTATTAGTAAGTATTAGTACTCACTCGTGATTAATTAATAATCCTAGTGATTGGATCTATATGTTTATTCCGACAGGAAATGAAATATTTCAATTCTTTTTCATCGAATGACTATTCATCTATTATATTTTCATTCAAATAGGGGGGCTCTATGGAAAAATGGTGGTTCAATTCGATATTGTCTAACAAGCAGTTAAAACACAGATGTGGGCTAAGTAAATCAATGGACAGGCTTGGTGCTATTGGAAATACCAGCGGAAGTGAAGACCCCGATATAGATAAAAACATTCATAGTTGGAGTGATAATGACAGTTCTAGTTGCAGTAATGTTGATCATTTATTCGATGTCAGGGATATTCGGAGTTTTATCTCCGATGACACTTTTTTAGTTCGGGATAGTAATGGGAACAGTTATTCTATATATTTGGATATTGAAAATGAGATTTTTGAGATTGACAATGATTGTTCTTTTCTGAGTGAACAAGAAAGTTCTTTTTCTAGTTATCGGAATTCTAATTATATGAATAATAGGTCTAAGAGGGACAGTAACAATCAATATTACGATCCTTACATCTATGATACAAAATATAGTTGGAATAATCACATTAATAGTTGCATTGAAAATTATCTTCATTCTGAAATCAGTATTGATAATTATAGCTCCATTTCAAGTGGTAGCGACAATTACAGTGACAGTTACATTTATAGTTATATTTGTAGTGAAAGTGAGAGTTATAGTATAAGAACTAGCACGAATGGCAGTAATCTCAATATAAATATAAGAGAAGGATATGATGATCTCGATATAAATCAAAAATACAGGCATTTGTGGGTTCAATGTGAAAATTGTTATGGATTAAATTATAAGAAATTTTTTAAGGCAAAAATGAATATTTGTGAACAATGTGGATCTCATTTGAAAATGAGTAGTTCAGATAGAATCGAACTTTCGATCGATCCGGGTACTTGGGATCCTATGGATGAAGACATGGTCTCTATGGACCCCATTGAATTTCATTCGGAGGAGGAACCTTATGAAGAGCGTATCGATTCTTATCAACGAAAGACAGGGTTAACTGAGGCTATTCAAACAGGCATAGGTCAACTAAATGGTATTCCCATAGCAATTGGGGTTATGGATTTTCAGTTCATGGGGGGTAGTATGGGATCCGTAGTAGGCGAGAAAATCACCCGTTTGATCGAGTATGCTACTAATAGATCTCTACCTCTTATTATAGTGTGTGCTTCCGGAGGAGCACGCATGCAAGAAGGGAGTTTGAGCTTGATGCAAATGGCTAAAATATCTTCTGTTTTATATAATTATCAATCAAATAAAAAGTTATTCTATGTATCAATCCTTACATCTCCCACAACCGGCGGGGTGACAGCTAGTTTTGGTATGTTAGGAGATATTATTATTGCCGAACCCAATGCCTACATTGCATTTGCGGGTAAAAGAGTAATTGAACAAACATTGAATAAGACAGTACCTGATGGTTCACAGGCGGCTGAGTATTCATTCGATAAGGGCTTATTCGATCCAATCGTACCACGTAATCTTTTAAAAGGCGTTCTGAGTGAGTTATTTCAGCTCCACGGTTTCTTTCCCTTGAATCAAACTTGAATTAATCAAGTAGAGCATTAAGTTCAGTTATTTTTTTGTGGCGAACAATTATTTAGTTTATCGGAATCATAAAGTCATAAGAAGAATAGGGCTTTCTTTGGTGATATAAAATCTAATTGTAGGAATAAGTTTCGGATAATTCCCTTTTCGTACAGATCCATTTTTTTTACCTATATTCATGATTAGTAATCGGGAACCTTCTATCAAGGGGATAAAAGAGTGAATCTTTCCTTACGCCAAATTAGGAAAATAAAAAAATTTCACGTTCCCTTCTTACGTATTTCTTACGTATATATATAGAATACAAAGATAGTAATACA